CTAGAATCCCGTTTTTCCAATTTCTATTTCTACTGTGCTTAATATTCTCCGCTTATTTATCTTATGTTTAGTATCTAGTTGAATTTTATTATATTAAAATAGAAAAAAAAACTATTAATTGAATATATTTATATTCTATGGCATTGAAATCCGAAAACAGTGACATAATTCTAGCGCTCCAATTTATTGGGGTTGAAAAAAAAAAAGAAACAAAGAATAGGTAAAGTCAAATAGTCTTCTTCACAATATACAGACTATGACTGACTAGTACTGCGGTTAATTCTCTAAATATGGTAGAAAAAGAATAGAAACAAGCAAAGGGCTTTTCATAATTTTTGGATTCTACAGAATCACAGAATTATCAACAAGAATTTAGTTATTTTTACGAACTGAATATGTTGATAAATCCGCGGACCTAGAAATTCATTTCAGACAATTGAACCTTCTCAAACTGTTTCTTTTTAAGAACCAAAAAGATTTGTGCCAAAATAACAGATGCCAAGAAGAACAAGAGACCTTGGACACGTAACGGATCTTGAAGTACTATTTCCACATCCCCCTGACCAAATCCACCCACATTGGGATTACTCGTTAATGGTTGATCAAGTTTGATAGATTCACCCTCTGAAACAAGAAGTTCTGGTCCTGGAGGTATAATATCAATCACTTCGCGGCCATCCGATGCATCTACTATAGTTATTTCATATCCCCCTTTTTCTTTTCGTATGATTTTGTTTACTATACCTGCTGCTGTAGCATTATAAACATTATTATTACTCTTGCTCCCGTCGGGATAAATCTGCCCCCTTCCCCTGTTCCCGCCTACGTATATGGGATATTTTAAGAAGTGAACATCTCTCTTAGTAGCGGGATCGGGGGAAAGAATAGGAAAGGTGATCTCATTATATTTCTGACCAGGAACAGGGCCTACCACAAGAATATTTTTTTTAGTGGGACGATAGCTTTGAAAAGACAGATTACCTATCTTTTCTTTAATCTCAGGCGAAATACGATCGGGGGGGGCCAATTCAAACCCCTCCGGTAAAATAAGAACAGCCCCCACATTCAAAGCCCCCTTTTTACCATTAGCAAGAACTTGTTTAACTTGCATATCATAAGGAATTCGAACAACTGCTTCAAATACAGTATCAGGAAGTACCGCTTGTGGAACCTCGATATCCGCGGGCTTATTAGCTAAATGGCAATTGGCACATACAATACGGCCAGTTGCTTCTCGCGGATTTTCATAACCCTGCTGTGCAAAAATGGGATATGCATTTGAAATGGGTGCTCGAGTTATTATATATATCATGAGCGATACGGAAATGGATCGAGTAATCTCTTCCTTTATCCAAGAAAAGGAATTTCTAGTTTGCATGGTCCAATCATTGATCCTGAAAAGTTCTACAATAAAATTAGGTCGGTCACTGGTATAGTTCCCTATCCATGATTCTGCTATGTACTGAAATAATTTTACTGGAATATAGGAGAAAGCCCCTGGATGGGTAGAAAGAAAAAGAATAAGTCAATTTTGGAATGTTTAGCTTTTGTACAAAATAACAAACTTTATCATTGGATCAGTGGATCATTTTTTCAGTCATTCATTGAATGATAAATCACTACAAGTGACGGAGATACACGATTTAAATAACGGAAAATCCAATATTTAAAAATTGTATCTAGAATGACTGGAAAAGTGGAAACAAGACCGGATATAATTTGATCATTATGAGCAAATCCAAAATCTTTATAGACAGAACCAATCATTAGTTCCCAACCATGGGTCGAATGGAATCCTATACATAAATCAGTTAATAAAAGAATAGAAAAAGCTTTTATTGTGTCGCTTACGTTATATAGGAATTCTTGAACCCAAGAGTTAAGAATAATAAGTTCTTGATTACCTAGAATAGAATAACCACTTAAAATAACGAAACAGATTATATTTGTCGAGAAGTGCAAAATCGTATGGATACGATCTTCGTTGTGCGTCTTGATCAATTGGATCGTTTCTTTGTAGATTCCGATACGAAGGTTTTGTAGACGTGTTTCCGGGTATTCCTTTATCATTTCATCCAAGAGTAACAGTTCCTCTAATTCTATGAATTTTTTTAGAATACTCTTTTCTTGAATATCATTCAAGAAAATTTCGGATTGCCCAGTATTCGACCAATTAGTAACCCAAGATTCCATATTTTTCTTAAATGAGAAAGAGATCCACCAGGGCAAAAAGACTATAGATGTAAGATATAGAAGGGGAATGAATGCTTTCTTTTTTGCCATTTTTCGTCTTTAATGAACTCAGCTTCACCTCATTCGTCAACTCTATATGATAAGAATATTTCTATCAAGTAGAAGTTCTATTACAAGTCATAGAGCCTATAAATCTATTCTCACGTTCTTTTTTTATTTGCAATTCGGGAGTTAGTTCTTGAATTTAGAAAGAATACACAAATAGAATAAGAAAAAGAAATAGTCTACTTCCAATTCGAATGAAGAAAAAAAAAATATTGTTTCCAAAGATATCAATTGCTAAAATTCGAAGCAATTGCCCCTTTCGATGAATGCATGAAAGAGCACTTCAAGTAATGAATATTAGTCGGATTTCGAAACGAAAGAACGCCCTTTCTATCAAAATAAAAAATCTCAAATATTTCGAAAAAAAAAAAATTCAAGAATTTTTTCCTTTTAACATTTCATTTTTTTTTTTTCAAAATACTTCAATTGGTACGCGCAAGAAATAGGCCAATTCCGCCGCTTTTTGTTCCATTTCTCGTGGCGTCAAATTCTCGTCAGTACGAGTCAAGGGAATGACCCCCTGTCCTCTGATTTCCATATAAAGGACACGACGAGTATAAATACCCTCTTTAACTTCTATTCTGATGGACTGAATGTCTTTCATAAGGAATCGGAGAAAGATACGACGATTTTTTCCAGGAAATCCCCAACGAAAAATACACACTATTCCCTCTTTTCTATCGAATCGATCATAACCACTACCTACATTCCACGAAATTGTACACCACAAATAAGAGCTAATAAAGAGACCAGCGATTCCATAGAAAGACATCACGATCCCTTGTGGAAAAAAAAGAATTTGCTGAGACGGAAATAAAGATAGAAAATTCCTACCAAGATAACTCGAAGTTCCAACCAATAAGAACCCCAATGAACCTAAAAAAAGGATAAAGGCCCAGCTGAAATTACTTGTTTTTCGAGACCCCGTTATAAGTTCTATCCATATACGTTCTGATCGCCAACCCATATTAGATCCAGTTGTATTTTATTGGAATTGGGAAAATAACCCAACCAAATAAATTTGACTTTAATTTTCCTTGTTTCCGAAGTAACTCTCATCAACTAGCACTATTCTGATGTAAACCTTTAGGAGTAATTCATCGAATTGCTTCTAGATCTAAAAAAAAATGGATGAGATTTGTCCCTACTGCTGCCCGTATCTAAAAAATCTTGTTTTTTTGAACATGGAGAAATAAAGAAGCCATTGCAATTGCCGGAAATACTAGGCCCACTAAAGGCACAAAAAGAGAGGGTAAGTTGCTGAGAGTTGTCATAGAAAGGGTACCTCGATTTAATATTTGTACCTGTTATTTTTTTATTGTTCTATTAATATTTTTACCTGTTATTGTTTGTTATAAAGATATTTTAGAATCACTAGAATTCATATATACTTATACTAAGTATATTTTCATATAGAATTCAATATAGAATTATACTAAGTATATCTAAGTGAGTATATATATAATAAAAATAAATAAGAATATAATTCAAAAATTATTAATCAAACGAATATTAATTCAAATTAATATTCTAATAATATAAATATAAAAGAATTTTTAGAATTCTAATATAAAGAAATATATTCTAATAAAAAAAAAAAAAGTTTTAATAATTTTTGATTGAATTTTGAGTCAAAGGAAAGAAAGCATGGAGCTGAAATAACTCACTAAGAACGCCCTTTAAAGGATTACGCGGTACGATTGAATCAAATAAGCCCTTATGGAATAAATATTCAGCCGCTTGTAAACCTTCAGGTACTGTCTTATTCAATGTTTGCTCAATTACTCTTTTACCCGCAAATGCAATGTAAGCATTGGGTTCGGCAATAATGATATCCCCCAACATACCAAAACTAGCTGTCACCCCACCAGTAGTAGGACATGTAAGGATCGAGACATAGAATAACTTTTTATTTGCTTGATAATCATATAAAGCGGAAGATATTTTAGCCATTTGCATCAAGCTCAAACTTCCTTCTTGCATACGTGCTCCTCCAGAAGAACATACTAGAATAAGAGGTAAAAAAAAATTGGTAGCATATTCGATCAAACGGGTGATTTTCTCACCTACTACAGATCCCATACTACCCCCCATAAACTGAAAATCCATAACCCCAATTGCTACGGGAATACCATTTAGTTGACCTGTGCCTGTTTGAACAGCCTCAGTTAATCCTGTCTTTCTTTGATAAGAATCAATACGATCTTTATAAGGTTCCTCTTCCGAATGAAATTCAATGAGATCCACAGAGACCATGTCTTCATCCATCGGATTCCAAGTACCTGGATCAATCAAAAGTTCGATTCTATCTGAACTGCTCATTTTCAAATGATATCCACAGTGTTCACAAATATTCATTTTTGATTTCAACAATTTCTTATAATTTAATCCATAACAATTTTCGCATTGAATCCACAAATTTCTGTATTTTTTAGTTTCATCTAGATCATTAGAACTTTCTCTTCTAGTTAAATCACTATCACTCGTATCATTCGTGCGAGTTATTATACTGGAACTCTCGCTTTCACTACTATTTCTTCTGCCTTTACCACAAATGTAACTATAAATGTAACTGTCATTACAGATTTGAGAACGAAGATAACTGTCAATGCAATTACTAATGTGATTATTCCAACTATATTTAGTATCATACATGTAATGATCGTAGTCGGGATCGTCACTCTTAGATACATTATTCAGAT